GTCGAGGTAGCTTAAAGCAGAGCGTGGCACTGAAAATGCCCAGGTAGGCGTTAAACTCCCCTCCTTGACAGCCAATTTGATCCTAGTTGCCTAACTAGCTCTCTCACTCCATTACATGCAAGTACCGTGCACCAACTGGTTCAACCTCAACAAAAAGCAGTAAATAACTTTAAGCAATAGGCGTCAGCCTGACTTAGGAATAGAGAAGAACACCGGCAAATCTCGTGCCAGCAGCCGCGGTTATACGAGAAGTATAAGCTAACTACGCCGGCGTAAATGTGGTTAAACTTAGTCTTACAAATAAATGCTTTTCTTGCTGTTTGCACGCCCCTAAAAGCCAGAAATTTGTACCTCCACGTCCAACCACAAAAGCTAGAAAATAAACCGGGATTAGATACCCCGCTATATCTAGCCGTCACCATCTTACTTTTTCAAAGCCAGAGAACTATATACAAAGTACAAAACTCAAAGGATTTGGCGGTATCTTAAACCTAACTAGAGGAGCCTGCCTTTTAAACCGATAACCCGCGTTACACCTCACCAACTCTTGCTTTTCCCGCCTGTATACCATCGTCGTCAGCCTACTTTGTGAAAACACATCAGCAGGCAAAACGGACTTGCCAATACGTCAGATCAAGGTGCAGCTAATGAGTTAGGGAACGGTTGGCTACACTCCTTCCAGGGACGAATTATTACTTGCAACAGTTATATGAAGCAGGATTTAGCCGTAGTTAAAGAAAGTACACTTTAACGAAGAAAGCTCTGAGATGCGTACACATCGCCCGTCACTTCCCCCACCAAAGCTACTAGTCCATAATAATTACCAAAATAGAGGGGGAAAAAGTCGTAACATAGTAGGCGTACTGGAAAGTGCGCCTGGCCCACCGAAGAGTAGCCAAACAGTTAAGGCCTCTTACTTACACTAAGACTACTGCCTGTGCAAGTCAGGCCTCTTCGTTCCAATAGATCGTTTATTTATTTACCCTCTTGTTATTTCGAAACATCCACCACCCTTAATCCCCTGAAAGTAAAGGCGATTGAACCCAGTAAAACTGCAAGTACCGTAAGGGAACTATGAAAAAGCGATGAAATAGATGTTAAGAACTAAAAAGAAGCGATTAACCCGCGTACCTTTTGCATCATGGTTTAGCAAACCAACAGATAAAGCCATCTTTTCCCGAAGTCAGACGAGCTATTCCTTTCCAGAGGTTAAAAGTTAACGCTCTTCGTCCCATTACTGTCGCAATAGTAAAGGCAGAGAAATGAATAGAGGTGAAATGCCAACCGCGTCTGCCGATAGCTGGTTACAGTCGAAACAAGTAGAAGCTTTGCACGCCCTCGGGCGATGTTAGGATTTAAGGGACAAGCTTTAAATTCCAGACAGAAACAACTGCTAATCTTAATAAGGTCAATAACCACTTAATTTTTCAATCGTAGGCCTAGAAGCAGCCACCGATAAAAATGCGTTACAGCTTATGAATTAACCGACAAAAATAATTGCCTTCCCAACCTAATTCCCATTAGACTGCTATCTTTCCCTAAAGAAAACTACTGCTAAAACTAGTAATTTCTCTTCGATTCTTGTCTATCCGGCTCCTAACCCAGGAAAGGAAATTTTTAAGTCTCAAGAACTCCTAAAACCGAAATCTTCTACCGTTGAGCCAACTCAGGCGAAGAAAATCCCTAAAATAAAGAGAAGGAACTCGGCAAATCAGGTCTCGCCTGTTTACCAAAAACATCGCCCCCCGAATATCCAAACATGGGGGGTACTGCCTGCCCAGTGAATTAATTTAAACGGCCGCGGTATCCTGACCGTGCGAAGGTAGCACAATCACTAGCCCTCTAAATAAGGGCCGGTATGAATGGCAACACGAAGGCCTAACTGTCTCCTCTTTAACTAACGAAACTTCTCTAGCCGTGCAAAAGCGGCTATTAAAGCGCTAGACGAGAAGACCCTATCGAGCTTCAGGGATAAGAGACCGACCAAAAACTAGACCAACTGAACTAATGGCCCGCCAGCTCTCTGACTCATACATCTAGTTTTGCTCTTACTCTCCTTTTCCTTTTGGTTGGGGCAACCACGGAGAATATCCACCCTCCGAGCCAAACTAATTTTAAATGACATCACGTCATAAGCATAACCCTTATGGTTCATGATCCGGACCTTCCGAACAACGAACAAAGTTACCGTAGGGATAACAGCGTAATCCCTCCTAAGAGCCCGCATTGCCGGAGGGGTTTGCGACCTCGATGTTGGATCGGGGAATCCTGATGGTGCAGCCGCTATCAAGGGTTGGTCTGTTCGACCATTAAAACCCCACGTGATCTGAGTTCAGACCGGCGAGAGCCAGGTCGGCTTCTATCTACGCAATTTGCTACCCTAAGTACGAAAGGACAAGGGTAGCCGAGCCAATAGGCCCCCTACGCTCGACCCCAACCTGTGAATTCAACTAACCGCTAGGATGGCAGAGTGGTTAATGCAAGGGACTTAGGATCCCTCCCCCGGAGGTTCGATTCCCCCTCCCAGCTGTTACTGTGGCAGAGTGGTTAATGCAGAAGGCCTAAGCCCTTCCCGCCATGGGTTCAATTCCCATCAGTAACTATGTCCTGAATCCTCATTATTATACACGCCTTAATACTCATAGTCCCAGTTCTTCTAGCAGTAGCGTTCATTACCCTTGGGGAACGAAAGATAATAGGGTATATGCAACTCCGCAAGGGCCCCAATGTAGTAGGACCCTACGGCTTACTTCAACCTATTGCAGACGGAGTAAAGCTGTTTATTAAGGAGCCAGTAAAGCCAACTACGGCCAACCCTCAACTCTTTATTTTATGCCCAATCTTAGCCTTAGCTATCGCCTTGGTCCTGTGAACCCCTATCCCCCTGCCATTTCAATTTTCCTCTATAAACCTTTCAATTATTCTTATCCTTGCCCTGTCCAGACTAGCAGTATACTCAATACTTGGTTCAGGTTGATCGTCGAACTCTAAGTATGCACTTATCGGCTCGATCCGAGCCGTGGCCCAAACCATCTCATATGAAGTAAGCCTTGGCTTAATCGTCCTATGTGTGGTTATATTAGCCGGAAGATTCAACCTGTCTACGATTGTAGACAGACAAGACTTCTCGTGGTTTATACTTACTTGCACACCCATAGCATTTATCTGATACGTCTCCACCTTAGCAGAAACAAACCGAACACCTTTTGACCTCACAGAAGGAGAATCCGAACTAGTTTCAGGGTTTAATGTTGAATACGCTGGCGGCCCATTCGCCCTTTTTTTTCTCGCAGAATACTCGAACATTATATTTATGAATGTCCTCTCTACCGTCCTATTTCTAGGGGGAGGAGGCCCCTCCATTCTATTCTCCTGGGCACAAACTCCAATAATTGCCCTGAAGGCAACATTTTTATCCCTTCTCTTCTTATGAGTCCGAGCATCATACCCTCGCTTCCGCTACGACCAACTAATGCACCTCGCCTGAAAGAGCTATTTACCTCTGGCCCTCGGCCTTTTAATTCTTCTGGCCGCCATCCCACTTGCCCTCAACTCACTAGCGCCTTACTAGAAAGGCAAGAATTGAACTTGCCCTAAGGGAATCAAAACCCCTTGTGCTTCCACTACACCACTTTCTAGAGTTTGTCCCTGGGCGTTATAGGACTCTGGCCGATAACCAGACTATCGAAGGTTAAACTCCTTCCAAACTCCGGCAAAATCAGCTAAAATAAGCTAGCGGGCTCATTCCCCGAAAATGGCGGGCTAAATTCCCCCTTTTGCTAATGAACCCTATCGTTTTTTCCCTCCTCTCTCTCACAGTTATAGCAGGGACACTCCTCGTTCTTACAGCATCAAACTGATTTTTTATTTGGCTGGGACTAGAAATCAACACCCTAGCCTTCCTTCCTTTATTAATCTCAACCCATCACCCTCGTGCCACAGAGGCTACCACAAAGTACTTTCTCATTCAGGCACTAGCCTCAGCCCTCCTGCTATTCGGAGGCCTCCTCCAAGCATCTCAATTTAACTCATGAAATACCGACACTCAACTTCTGCCTGCCACAACTATTCTCCTCATTGCCGCAGTAACACTTAAGATGGCCATTGCACCCTGTCATGGCTGACTTCCAGACGTCTTACAGGGCCTCCCTTTCCGAATCGGACTTATCCTTTCAACTTGGCAAAAGATCGCCCCGTTCTCCATCCTTCTTTTACTCCCGACCCAACCAACATGAGTTTTCTTCACACTAGGCCTTCTCTCAGTCATAATAGGGGGCTGAGGTGGCCTCAACCAAACTCATATTCGAAAGCTCCTTGCTTACTCATCCATAGCCCATCTTGGATGAATCATCACTATTTACCCTCTCTCCTCACAAATTAGAACCCTCACTCTTGTACTTTACTTTTTCTTAACCGGCACACTATTCCTTGCACTCCACTTTCTCAACACACCAAGCCTTGCCGACTTAGGCAACATAGTTAATCTAGCCCCCTGGCTTACAACTCTTACCTTATTCACTACACTTTCACTAGGCGGCCTCCCTCCCCTTACAGGGTTCTTAAGCAAGTGACTAATTCTTCAAGAACTCTCCCTCAACACCAACCTGGTAATAGCAACTACACTTATTATGGCCAGCCTTATTAGCCTTTTCTTTTATCTCCGCATCACTTATATCATACTCCTCACACTCTCCCCTCAACACACTACAATCTCTTTGACATGACGAACCGCCCAGAGAGCAAGACTGGCTAATATCCTGTTGGCCGCTCTTCTAACTATTAGAATTGCCGGGCTCGCACTACCCCCATCCTGGCTACCTTTATTTTTCTAAATGGGCAGGCCTCGATCCCGCATCTTTTTGGTTAACAGCCAAATGCTTTCCACCAAGCTCCCATTTAGGGGTTTACGTTAATTAGACACCTAGCCTTCAAAGCTAGCAGTAGAAGTGCAAATCTTTTAACCCCTGTAGGCTCTGAGAATTAAACCCAAGATCTTCTATATGCAAAACAGACATTTTATCATTAAACTAAGCCCACAAGTCTCAGCGCCGATCAAGGCACATCCTAGAATTTGCAATTCTTTATTTTCTTTAAACTATGAGACCACTGATAACGGAAGGACTCGAACCCCCATAAAATGGATTTACAATCCAACGCTTAACTCTCGGCCACATTATCCCTGAACCTAAGTCGATGATTATTCTCTACTAACCATAAGGACATTGGAACCCTTTATTTCCTTCTAGGAGCCTGGGCCGGAATGATCGGAACCGGCCTCAGTATTCTTATCCGGGCAGAACTTGCTCAACCAGGCCCTCTCCTAGGAGACGATCAAATTTACAACGTTATCGTCACTGCACACGCGTTCGTCATGATCTTTTTCATGGTCATGCCAATTATGATAGGCGGTTTCGGAAACTGACTTCTTCCTCTAATGCTAGGAGCACCAGACATGGCGTTCCCCCGCTTAAACAATATGAGCTTCTGACTCCTTCCCCCTTCCTTCCTTCTTCTCCTATCCTCCGCAGGAGTAGAAAGAGGTGTCGGAACAGGATGAACTGTTTATCCACCCCTCGCTGGGAACATGGCCCACGCAGGAGGCTCTGTTGACCTAGCCATTTTTTCACTACACCTTGCAGGTATCTCCTCTATTCTAGGCGCGATCAACTTCATGACTACCGTCATAAACATGCGAGCCCCAGGGGTCCGATTTGACCGACTCCCACTATTTGTTTGGTCAGTCTTCATCACAGTTATCCTCCTCCTTCTCTCCCTACCAGTCCTAGCCGGAGCAATCACTATGCTTCTGACAGACCGTAATCTAAACACCTCATTCTTTGACCCAGCAGGAGGAGGGGACCCCATTCTATACCAGCACCTCTTCTGATTCTTCGGTCACCCTGAGGTTTACATTCTTATCCTCCCAGCCTTTGGAATGATCTCTCATGTCATAGCCTTCTACTCAGGAAAGAAGGAACCATTCGGCTATCTTGGTATGGTTTATGCAATGATAGCAATAGGAATCCTAGGGTTCCTAGTTTGGGCTCACCATATGTTTACTGTCGGCATGGACGTGGACACTCGCGCTTACTTCACCGCTGCCACCATGGTCATTGCCGTCCCAACTGGGATCAAGATTTTTAGTTGACTGGCCACTCTCCACGGGTCCGCTCTCCAATGAGAAGCCCCTCTTCTTTGAGCTCTAGGGTTTGTTTTCCTATTCACTGTTGGGGGTCTTACGGGGATAGTCCTCTCCAACTCTTCCCTTGACGTCGTCATGCATGACACATACTACGTAGTCGCCCACTTCCACTACGTCTTATCAATGGGGGCAGTATTTGGAATCTTCGCCGGCTTTATTCACTGGTTCCCCCTGTTTACCGGGCTAACTCTTCACCCCGTCTGAACCAAGTTCCACTTTTGAACAATGTTCCTAGGAGTCAACCTAACATTCTTCCCCCAACACTTCCTCGGACTGGCAGGAATGCCACGACGTTACTCTGATTACCCCGACGCCTACACCACCTGAAACGTTCTTTCATCCGTAGGGTCAATTGTCTCACTTGCATCAGTTATTATCTTCCTGGCCATTCTCTGAGAAGCATTCACAGCTCGTCGACTAACCCACCGTCCAGCCTTCCTTCCTACATCGGCCGAATGGCACCACGAGCTTCCTCCTGCCCACCACACATACGACGAACTCCCTATAGTTTTTCAACATACGAGTTCCGAGGGATAGGAAGAATTGAACTTCCGTCAAACTAGTTTCAAGCCAGCCACATAACCTTTCTGTCATATCCCCTCACCTTTTTCCCATCTTACCCTAAATAACAACCGCATTCCAAGAGGTTAGTTAAATGATAACCCTGGCCTGTCAGACCAGCATTGTTGGTTGAACCCCAGCACCCCTTGGCATCGACGCCGTGGCCACCTGAGCACAACTTGGATTTCAAGACGCCGCTTCTCCCATCATGGAAGAACTAATTTATTTTCATGACCATGCATTAGTCATCCTCACCCTAGTAACCATCATAGTATTCTACGGCCTAATTTCGCTAATCACTAACTCATTCACCAATCGCTTCCTCCTGGAAGGCCAAGAAATCGAAACAATCTGAACAATTATCCCAGCCATTATTCTTATTTTTCTAGCTCTCCCGTCTCTCCGTCTGTTATACCTAATGGACGAAATTAACGATCCCCACTTGACGATCAAGGCAATAGGACACCAATGATACTGGAGCTACGAATACACGGACTATCAAGACCTCGAATTTGATTCCTACATGGTTCCCACTCAAGACCTAACCCCTGGCCAACCCCGGCTCCTAGAGGTAGATAACCGACTAGTTGCTCCAACCCACAGTCCCGTCCGAGTCCTGGTCACCTCCGCAGACGTCCTCCACTCCTGGGCCATCCCAGCTCTGGGCCTAAAGATGGACGCCGTTCCTGGTCGACTAAATCAACTCACATTCTTTGCACCCCGATCAGGAGTATTCTACGGTCAATGTTCAGAGATCTGCGGGGCTAATCATAGCTTCATGCCAATCGTCCTTGAATCGGTCCCCCTCCCCTACTTCGAAAACTGAGTCTCCTCACTAGTTGAATAACCCTAAGAAGCTAATTCGGATGAAGCATTAGACTCTTAATCTAAAGTTTGGTAGTTACCACCTATCCTTAGGGAGTGCCCCAACTAAACCCAGACTTCTGAGCCCTTAATTTTGTAACCGTTTGACTTCTTCTGGCAATAGCCTTAGCGACCACAACCTCGTTACAACTCCCTCTCCAACCCTCACCCTCCTCACTCCAACACCATACCCTTTCAACCCCACAATGACTATGAACCTAAGCCTATTTGACCAATTTGACCCCCCAATTCTTCTTATCCCCATGATCTCCTTGGCACTCATAGCCGCCCCCTCCTGAATTACACTACTTCAATCTCCTAACTGACTGGCCTCCCGAATTTACTTCGCCTGACAATCGCTAGTTACGCAACTTCCTCCTGTTATCCTCCGGGCCGCCGGAGCAGGAAGCGCTCCATGAGCAGCACCCATTTTTTCCTTATTTGTTGTACTCCTATCCCTTAACCTTATGGGCCTTATCCCTCACTCATTCACTCCAACAAGCCACCTCTCTCTAACTCTCAGCCTAGCACTTCCCTTATGGCTGGGTGTTACCATCCTGGGCTTCCGCAGTGACTTTAACAACCGTTTGAGTCACCTTGTTCCACAAGGAACACCCCCACTCCTTATCCCCCTACTAGTATGAATTGAGGCTCTAAGCCTTCTGGCCCAACCCATTGCACTTGCCCTACGACTAGCTGCAAACCTCACCGCCGGGCACCTTCTGATTTACCTCCTATCCGCCGCGAGATGGCTCCTCACGCCAATGATGCCCATCATAGGTTCACTGACGGCAATCGTTCTTGTTCTTTTATTTATCCTCGAGATCGCCGTGGCCTGCATCCAAGCATATGTCTTCGTGGCCCTCGCCTCTTTCTACCTACAACAGAACCTCTAATGACCCAACAACACCCTTACCACATTGTTGACCAAAGCCCATGACCCCTGGCTGGGGCCACTGGCGCGTTACTCACAACAGTTGGACTCGTCCTCTGATTCCACTTCAACAATTTCATTTTAATGACCCTAGGCCTTATTCTCATTCTTATCACAATGTACCAGTGATGACGAGATGTCGCACGAGAATCAACCTACCAAGGATGCCACACTGTCCCAGTCGGAGTTGGTCTTCGAGAAGGAATGATCCTTTTTATAACCTCGGAGGTCCTATTTTTCTTCGCATTTTTTTGAGCATTCTTCCACAGCAGCCTAGCCCCTACCGTAGAACTTGGTGCATGCTGACCACCCACAGGCATTGAACCTATCAATCCATTCCACGTTCCCCTTCTCAACACCGCAGTTCTTCTAGCCTCTGGGGTTACAGTAACATGAGCTCACCACAGACTCCTGGCTGCTAATCGAGCCGAAGCTACTCAAGCACTAGCTCTTACAGTGACCCTCGGCCTCTACTTTACAGCCCTCCAGCTATTTGAGTACGGCCAAGCCCCCTTCACTCTAGCCGACGCGGCCTACGGCTCAACTTTCTTCGTCGCAACCGGATTTCACGGCCTCCACGTTATAATTGGATCATCTTTCCTAACAGTCTGCCTCCTCCGACAAATCCGATTCCACTTCTCCAACAACCATCACTTTGGATTTGAGGCCGCAGCTTGATACTGACACTTTGTAGACGTCGTATGGCTTTTCCTTTTCGTCTCCATCTACTGATGAGGATCCTAACCACCCCACTAGTATAACCGTACAGCTGGCTTCCAACCATCAAGTCCCAAATTAACACTTGGGGTGGGGTAATGAACTCATTCCTGATATATCTACTTATCGCTATAACTCTCTCCTTTATTTTATCCATAGTAGGACACCGACTCCCCACTCGAAATATGGATCAAGAAAAGCTCTCACCATACGAATGCGGGTTTGACCCGCAAGCCTCGGCTCGCCTCCCATTCTCCCTGCGGTTCTTTCTTGTGGCCATCCTCTTCCTCCTTTTTGATCTTGAGATCGCCCTTCTCCTTCCTTTCCCGGCCGCTTTATCAGCACGAGACCCTCAACTTAGTTTTACCCTAGCTTTCCTTATTCTACTAATTCTAACCATTGGACTAATCTACGAGTGAATGGAAGGAGGGCTAGAATGAGCAGAGTAACAAGAGGATAGTCTAACACAAGACATTTGATTTCGGCTCAAAAGATTTTGGTATCGATCCCAACCCTCTTTATGTTAACCCCACTTCTCCTAACCGCGCTAAACTTCTCATTAGGGTGCCTCGGACTAATCCTAAACCGGGCTCACTTGCTCTCCGCTCTCCTATGTCTAGAACTTCTCCTTGTCTCTTTGTTCTCAGGCCTGGCTCTATGATCTTCCGCCACTACCAACCCTTCTTTCTCCTCCACAGTCATGATTCTCCTGGCCCTATCCGCCTGCGAGGCTAGCGCTGGCCTGGGATTGCTCGTCTCTATCTCTCGAACCCATGGCTCAGACCTTGTTCGATCCTTAAACCTCCTTCAACGCTAAACAATGACAACCATCACACTATTTTCTCTTGCTATACTCATCGCCTCCCTTACCACCCCCCGCCAATACCTCTGGGCAAACCTTTTAGCCCAATCCTCTCTCCTCGCTCTTCTCTCCCTCACCCTCTTACCCAACCACACCTCAAGTAGCTGGCACAACCTCACCTTCGCCACCGCCACAGACTCCCTTTCCACCCCCCTAATCGTCTTGTCCATTTGACTTCTCCCACTATCCCTCCTTGCCAGCTGGCGCCACCTTCAGCAAGAACCTTTCCCACGACAACGAATTTACGCGGCACTTCTCTGCTCCCTCACCCTCATTCTCATCGTCACCTTCTCGGCACTAGACCTCCTACTCTTTTACATAGCCTTTGAGGCCACTCTCATCCCCACTCTAATAGTTATCACGCGATGAGGGTATCAACCTGAACGCCTTCAAGCTGGAACTTACTTCCTGTTCTACACTCTATTCGGTTCACTCCCACTCCTTATCGCCCTATTCTCAATCTACACCTCAACAGCCTCAGTCAGAATCCCACTAACGATCCTATCTTCGGACCTAGCCCAATTCTCAATCAACTCCCTAACACTTTGATGCGTTGCCTCAATTATTGCCTTCTTGGCAAAGCTGCCCATCTACGGTACCCACCTCTGGCTCCCCAAGGCACACGTCGAAGCCCCCATAGCGGGGTCAATGATTCTGGCCGCCATCCTCCTTAAGCTGGGAGGCTACGGTTTAGTACGTTTTAGTGAAATCTTCTCTTACCCAACCAACGCATCCACCACTCCTATAATGATCATCTGCATATGAGGGGCCCTAGCTACTAGACTCATCTGCGTTCGACAAACCGACATGAAGGCACTAATTGCCTACTCCTCGGTTGGTCACATGAGTCTAGTCGCTGCCGGCACGTTCTCTCAAACCACCTGGGGAATCCATGGGAGACTTATCCTAATGATTGCCCACGGTCTAGTCTCATCTGCCCTCTTCTGCCTCGCCAACCTTTCCTACGAACGAACCCACACTCGCACACTAGCACTCAACCGAGGCCTCAAGCTCTTAATGCCCCTCTCCACAACATGGTGACTCCTCACAGCCGCCGCTAACCTGGGCTTACCCCCCCTCCCCAACCTCTTTGGTGAGCTCTTTATTATTAATACCCTTATCTCCTGAAGCCCCCTAACTCTCCTTACAACTGGCTTAATGGTCATATTCAGCGCAGTCTACTCCCTCTATTTGTTCCAATCCTCCCAGCACTCTTCCCAGCCTCAATATCTGAAGAAGATCCAACCCTCTTTCTCACTCGAACATCTCAACATGACACTTCACCTCACCCCCCTTCTCCTCCTCACCCTTAAGCCAGAGCTGATCTGTATCCAATGGCACGCATAAGTTAACGAAACTTCTAGTCTGTGGCACTAAAAACAGCGGTTAGACTCCGCTTGCGCGCCCGAGAATCATGGGACTTGCAATGAAACTGCTAATTTCTATTTGCTTGCGGCTCGACTCCGTAAGACTCTCGATGACTCTTCCCCTCTCGACAATCATATCGTCTTGCTTTTCCACAGTGCTAATCTTACTAGTGTTAGCCATTTTATCCCCCTCTTCCTCCCGCGTTTTGCCGCTCCAGGCACCTCAACTTGGCCACACCTCACCTCTCATCGGGGCACAACTTAAGTTTACCAACCGTTTCTTATCCATTATCCACCAGACCTCTCCCACCACTACTTCGCTCGTCAAGTGGTCGTTCATCGTCAGATTAATCCCCTCCCTCATCATCTTGCCCACCCACCTCTCAGCCAGAGCTCTAGAGTGGACTTGGCTATCTATCGACTCGTTCTCATTGCACATTAACTTTCGATACGACATCTACTCCATCCTATTTACCTCAGTGGCACTTTACATAACCTGGTCAATCCTTGAATTCTCACAGTACTATATGTCATCAGACCCCAACGTTAACACATTTTCTCGACTACTCACAATTTTCCTCATGGCTATGATCTTATTAATCTCGGCCAACAACTTATTCCAGCTTTTGATTGGATGAGAAGGAGTAGGATTCCTTTCATTTCTCCTTATCGGCTGGTGATTCACGCGAGCCGAGGCCAACACAGCCGCCCTCCAGGCCATCATCTATAACCGCGCAGGAGACATTGGAATTCTTCTTGCAGCAGGGTACATGATCATTTCCCACTCCACCTGAACGATCGACGCACTCTTCAGACACCCCAACCCCTCGCATCTTTTAGTCAACCCTTTCCTCTGGGGGTGTCTCATCGCAGCAGTAGGAAAGTCCGCTCAATTCGGCCTCCATCCCTGACTCCCTGCTGCAATGGAGGGCCCTACTCCAGTCTCAGCGCTACTCCACAGTTCCACCATGGTGGTCGCAGGGGTCTTCCTACTAATTCGAGTGTCACCCCTCCTTCCCTACAGCGGGACCTTCCAGCAAGCCACCCTTATAATCGGATCCCTAACTGCTCTATTCGCTGCCTCTTGTGCAATCCTCCAACACGACATAAAGAAGATCGTAGCTTTCTCCACCACCAGTCAACTAGGCCTGATGGCCTACGCCGTCGGCCTAAACCTCCCCCTCCTCGCATTCTTCCACATCTGCACACATGGCTTCTTCAAGGCGATGCTGTTTTTGTGCTCGGGCTCAACAATTCATGACACCTCAAACGAGCAAGACTTGCGAAAGATGGGCGGTCTTGCCCATGCCGTCCCCACTACCGCAGCTTGCCTCTCCCTAGGCAGCCTAGCCCTATTTGGCACCCCGTTCCTAGCCGGCTTCTACTCAAAGGATTTAATTCTAGAGTCAGCCTCAGCCTCCTTCACAGGCCTAATTACACTAGGCTTTGCAATGTTAGCCACCGCACTAACTGCAGTTTACAGAGCTCGGATTATCACTTCCACATTCTCTCAAGCGGGTACTCTTAACCCAATTAACCCCATCTCCGAGGAACTCAACTCCCTAACAAACCCCCTAAAGCGGCTAGCAGCTGGGACTACCATAGCAGGCTGGGCCCTATTACCCCTATTATTGCCAGCACACTCTATAAGCCCCACCCCCCTATGACTAAAGACGGCAGCACTCACGGTAACCCTTATCGGGCTCATAACAGCCGCCAACCTCTCGACCGTCATAAACTCACCCACCGCGCAAGCCCACACATCCCTGCTCGGCTCCATCCGGTCATTCCTGACCAGCTTCTGACACTTCCCTGAGACCATCCACCTCCTACAGTCAAACTCATGACTAAGCACAGGCCAAACTCTTACCACCCGAATATTTGACCGAGGCTGGGGAGAACAAGTCGGTGCACAAGGGCTGGGCTCCATCAACAGCCTGATGAGCACACAAATCCAAGCTACTCAATCAGGCCTCATAAAGCAATATATAGCAGTGGCAATTCTCTCCCTTCTCCTCATTGCACTAATAGCTCTAACGCTCAACTAATGACAGGACCCATACGAAAGAACCACCCCCTCATCTCCATAGCAAACGGTGCTCTAGTCGACCTCCCCTCCCCAAGCAACTTGTCTGCATGATGGAACTTCGGATCTCTTCTAGGCCTTTGTCTTATAACCCAGATCCTCACAGGTCTATTTCTGGCCATGCACTACACGGCCGACATCTCTCTCGCATTCTCATCCGTCGCTCACATCTGCCGAGATGTAAACTACGGATGGCTCCTTCGAAACATCCACGCAAACGGTGCTTCCTTCTTCTTCATTTGTATCTACCTCCACATCGGGCGAGGACTTTATTATGGCTCTTACGTCAACCAAGAAACCTGAAACATAGGGGTCCTTCTCCTTCTGGCCACCATGGCAACAGCCTTCTTCGGGTATGTCCTCCCATGGGGCCAAATGTCATTCTGGGGAGCCACCGTCATCACCAACCTCTTTTCGGCAATCCCCTACGTAGGCCCAGATATCGTCCAGTGGCTCTGAGGGGGCTTCTCTGTAAGAAACGCTACCCTCACACGGTTTTTTACTTTCCATTTTGTCCTCCCCTTCATCATCGCCGCCCTCTCTATGCTTCACCTCCTGTTCCTCCACCAGACCGGATCTAACAATCCTACAGGGCTTAATTCCAACATCGATAAGGTGGTCTTTCACACCTACTTTTCATACAAGGACGTATTCGGATTCATCGCCCTCCTTTTCGGGCTTCTATTCATCGCCTTGTTCCTCCCCACCGCCCTCGGTGACCCCGAAAACTTCGTGCCCGCCAACCCCCTAGTAACCCCCGTCCACATTCAGCCTGAATGGTATTTCTTGTTCGCCTACGCCATTCTACGCTCCATCCCCAACAAGTTAGGGGGAGTAATAGCACTGTTCGCATCCATAGTCATACTATTCGCAGTACCAATCCTTCATTCAGCCCATCATCAAACTATAGCCTTCCGGCCCCTCGCACAGGTCGTCTTCTGGGCTCTCATAGCCGATACCCTCCTCCTCACCTGAATAGGAGGGCAACCAGTTGAAGACCCCTACATCATTCTAGGCCAACTCAGCTCTGCCATCTACTTCCTTTGCTTTCTCGTCCTCATCCCCACAGCAGGCATCCTAGAAAATCGACTAAACTTGAACCCCCTCTGCTTTTGTAGTTGAACCACAACCGCAGCTTTTCAGCCTGCCAGTCCGGGTTAAACTCCCGGCAAAAGCGCCCCGAAAGCTTACCTGTCTAAGCTCTGGTCTTGTAAACCAGCGACGAAGGGTTAGACTCCCTTTCGAGGCTGACCCTTCGCATTGGCATTCCTAACTTGCAAGGCTGTTAATTCAGCTTTTGTTAGCAACTTTTCACGCCTACCCCTGAGGCACACTGAAATAAAAAGCCCTCTATGGGGTATATATATACTACTATAGGGTCCCCCCCCCTTGTCCACCCTACCTATATGCAAGCATCCCCCATCTATTCAACCCCCACCAATACCTTTTATTTATCTTTTTTACATCAACCTCCCTATCATTAGCCAGACCTCCCCACAAATGGCTCCCGTGCTCCTCAAACGCTTTCAAAGGGAAAGGACTCGAACCCATGTCGCCCGCCCCCAAAGCGGGAATCTTAGCCGCTAAACGACCCTCTGGACTACACCGCACGAAGCGCTCCACTCGTCAACCCGCGAACCAGATAAAGAACAACCAGCAGACAGGCAAACAAACCAAAGCCTCCAACCAGCAACCCTACCAAGAACGGCCCATACAAGCTAGACACTCCCACCAGACTTCTCTCTTCAACGACCCCAACTTCACAAACTCACCCGCCTCCTTCGAACACAAAATAGGGCACCAGACCACCAAAAATAACTACCAACGGCAACGCCTTACTTCACCCCACATCCGGATAACGATCCGAGGCCAACGCTGCAGAGTATGCAAACACCACAAGCATCCCTCCAAGATACATCAAGAACAGGATCAGCCCCAAAAAAACACCACCGCTCATTATTAAAAACCCGCTAAACCCCACCACAGCGCCAACAACACCCAACGCACTAAAATAAGGGCTACGACTTATAAAAACAAGAATCCCTCCTCCCACGGTGAGAAATGAGAGAACTATCGTCACTATTTACCTTTTTAAGCGTGTTTCATTCAACACTA